AACCCTATTAACATAGGAACTGGAAGTGGAAGAAAAGGTATTATCCACGCATATTGATATGTCTGTTCCATAAAAAAAGTTTTTTTTCTTAATTAATTGTTTCCGATTCACCGGATCTTAGCTCTTTCGAAAAAGTAAATAAAAAATAAAGATATGCACTAACTTATTTAATAATTTATATTTATATTAGTATTTATTCTGAGTCTTTTCAAAATTGTTCAAATATGCAAAACAAGAAGTTACAATTGGTCAAATGATATAACCAAGTGACATATAAAAACGAATAGTTATAATAGGAAAATAAAAAATATTATTAATATTCATAGAGCAAGGATAAAATTTTAGGCTAAAAAGAGTACTTGATGCTAATATGAATTAGAGGATTAACTAAGGTCGTTGGTCTAATGAAATAAAACCTCTTGATTTTAGTTAGTTTATTTAAACTCATTAACTAATTCATTATGGGATTTATTGTTTTCCATTTCAATCAAAACAATTTATTAGGAATATTTGGAAAGTTTATAAGATTATAGCTCTAAAATGAACTTTTTATCGAGCAAGGATAAAAAATGACTGAGATCCTTTTTTATCAAACTACATACCCTTTAACAGATTTTTTACTAGTCTCATTCGAGTTTTAAAGTTTAGGTGTATTTTTTTTTCAAGTTTTACTAAAAAAAGACTCAATTTATTAGGCAAAAGTTTACAAGGTATTTTATTACATGTAAATAAAATATAGAATGACTAAAATAAAGGTATTTTAGGTTCTTTATTTCTTTTGATTTCTATCCCATAGCAGATGAGATATAAACAACGAGAACTAAGAGTTCAAAACCAAAAATTTTTGGTTTTACAAATAGTGTATGGAATCAAAATTTTGTTATTTCGAGTCATTTTTTATTTTCACGGATCTTTGACGTATCTAGATTTCTATGAAGAGAATCTTTTAGAAAAAAAAAATAGATAATGAAATAAGATAAGAAATAATAATTCGTTTTGAACAATAGATGTCTTTCACATCCAACTATAACAATGACTAACTTCTTCTTTTTTAAATGGCAGTTCCAAAAAAACGTACTTCGATATCAAAAAAGCGTATTCGTAAAAATATTTGGAAAAGGAAAGGATATTGGGCGGCATTAAAAGCTTTGTCATTAGGGAAATCTCTTTCTACCGGGAATTCAAAAAGTTTTTTTGTACGACAAACAAATAAGTCCTAAAATATTGGAATAATTTGGAATGGATTTGACTAAAAAAATTGGATCAGTAATTAATATCTCAGTAATTTGTTAATTTAATATTAAAGTTAATATAAAATTAACAATTGGCAGTTCCTATTCTAATCAATATGAAATAGACTCTTAATCTTATAAAAAGAAGAAGTATTCTTCTTTCTAAATTCTAAAAATCAAATATATAAGATTTTTTATTTGATTTTTTTAGTATATTTTCATTCAGATTTTGGTGGTGGGGAGTCTTCTTTTCCCCATCGACCTTTAAAAGAATAAATAATGCAAAAATTTTATATTTATCAGGAAGGGCAGATAGAATATTTTTAGTTCAAATTAATTAATTGTTCAAACTAATCCATTCCGTGTTAAAGATTTTTGGATAACTTTCTGACTTCTTAATTTATTATATATACTATATTTAATGTATTTTCCATATATATCCAATTTTCAGCCCAATGAATAATCAATAAAAGAACTTAATTGTTGAGATATTATTATATGTACAAGTGGCAATTTGGAGTAATCCAAAATAGACATATTTTAGATTCATTGATAAAATTTAGTTTGTGTTTCAAATTGAATTTATTAAATCAGATAAACCAGAAATAATGACAATAAAAGAAAAAAATTTTTTAGTCTATCGAAGAATTCTATCGTTGCAAGAGTCGTATTTTAGAATCGGCTAAACTACGTCAAAGCCCTAAAACCAGACACCTTAAAGAAACTACTGAACCTTTAAATTGACTTTTTTGAACTCTTTTTTTTTTTTTATATATCTTTACTAAAAAAACTTATTTGAGTGAATTGACTTGTTCAATCTCGACGATTGAATATAAATAGGTTATTATGAGTTCGAGCAAGCCGCTATGGTGAAATCGGTAGACACGCTGCTCTTAGGAAGCAGTGCTAGAGCATCTCGGTTCGAGTCCGAGTGGCGGCATGCCATCTTCTAAAAGATATCAAATAGATCCTATAATAAAATTAAATTAAATTCCCAATTTCTATTTCTTAATTAATACGGGGGGATCCCCCGTTTTTTCATTTTTATGATATTTTCAACTTTAGAGCATATATTAACTCATATTTCCTTTTCTATTGTTTCAATTGTAATTACAATTCATTTGATAAGCTTATTGGGCAATCAAATTAGAAAACCATATTATTCCTCAGAAAAGGGGATGATAGCTACTTTTTTATGTCTAACAGGATTGTTAATAACTCGTTGGATTTATTCGGGCCATTTTCCACTAAGTGATTTATACGAATCC